AGAATGCATATGTGGGGGCGAGTGAGTTGTTAAGCATATGTGTAGTCAATATTTAAGTTTTTAGTTTAGATGGTGAGTTAAGTGTCAATCAAAAAGGTGAATTTTTAAGAAGAGGTGATATTTTGAAAAGTTTTTAAAAAAAAGAAGAGTTTTTTAAAAAAAAAAAAGTGTAAAAAAAGAATAAATAAATAGTAACAAAAAAATGGCAAAAAATAAAAATCAAACATAAAAAATCCGAAATCGGGATAAAATAATAAAATAAAACAGAAATAATAAATAAATTAAATAACATAATAAAACAGAAGAGCATATAGATTTTCTAGCTATATGTTGTCTACTGAGGTAATATACCAAATTTTCCTTTTCTTTTCAGTGTAGTATTTTCGTGAAATATAAAAATTTTTAGCTTTGGGGTTGACTAAATTTTTATTGTATTGATCAGGTTAGTGGGGGTAGGGGGTTGAACCCTTAAAAGTTCATATTTAAATCTTTTAATTTTTTAGGAAAAAATGAAACAATGTTAAATGTGGCTTATTAAGGTTTATACTCTAACCTTTAACTTTCCTTAGAAAAAGTGAACATAAAAAAATGGTAAATTTGATTTGATAATAATCGACTCCATTTTCAAAAGTGGTCATTTTATGTCTATCTAACATGAGTAAACTTTCCTCAAGGTAATCATGGCAAATAAAACAAGGGGAAAGTATGCACACGTTTTAGGTGAGGAATCCACGAACTCAGCCGCCAGGAAATGTTTAATGAAACCACCCCAAAAAAAAAATTAAGGAGGTTCGGAGCCGTCGCTAGTCGGGTCTTGAGAACCAGGGTCATATACTAGCATAATCTATGCCTGCGGGGTACAAGGCCCAGTCGCCCCCTCGCCGTATGGGCTGAGTTTCAAACCAGCTGTCTTGTGAACGTCAATGGCAACCACTCTACAATAGACGTCCCTCAGATCTGGTCGTGGTATCCTGGGGGTCGGGTTGGTGGTTTCTCCTGTCGAGGTACGGCAAAAAATCCGGAGGGCAAAAAAATCACGCCCGTGGGGTAAAAAAATGAATGTCAAATTTACATAATATGTTGATTGACATCCGCGTTACAAAAAAACTAAGAGGCTAAATTCTGATCACAAATTTGGAGAATTGGCGGATAAATTCGCTATGTTCTAAAAGGCCTTAGACAACAGAAATAAGCGGATTTGCTTTCTTTTGAAAATGTCGAAACCCCTGAATTTTAAGAAATTTTTTTTGGCTAAAAAATTTGTGTAAAAATTTAGTTGAGTGAGATTTGTAAAATATTTTAGTTTTTAAAAATGGTGTAAGAAAATGAGGCATTTTTTGGAAAGAAAAATTTGGCCGGTCTGGAGACTGGGCTGTGTATGGGGGGGGGAAAAAAATATTGATATTGGTCATATCAACAGGAAGTGCCTGGAGAGTGAGGCGTCAGGCTGCAAAGCGAAACGACGACTAACTTTATGTAATGCTGATAAGGGTAAAATGTGATGGTACAACTTTGGTTGAGTAAAATGTAATATAGTGGTCATAGGGGCCATTAGTGTTATATTTTATTTACGGGTTGTGCAGGGAAAATTTAGGCTAATATAGCATTTTTTGTGTGGCTATATTTAGGAAGTGCCTGGAGAGTGAGGGGTCAGGCTGCAAAGCGAAACGACGACTAACTTTATGTAATGCTGATGGGGTGAAATGTGATGGTACAACTTTGGTTGAGTAAAATGTAATATAGTGGTCATAGGGGCCATTAGTGTTATATTTTATTTACGGGTTGTACAGGGAAAATTTAGGCTAATATAGCATTTTTTGTGTGGCTATATTTAGGAAGTGCCTGGAGAGTGAGGCGTCAGGCTGCAAAGCGAAACGACGACTAACTTTATGTAATGCTGATAAGGGTAAAATGTGATGGTACAACTTTGGTTGAGTAAAATGTAATATAGTGGTCATAGGGGCCATTAGTGTTATATTTTATTTACGGGTTGTGCAGGGAAAATTTAGGCTAATATAGCATTTTTTGTGTGGCTATATTTAGGAAGTGCCTGGAGAGTGAGGGGTCAGGCTGCAAAGCGAAACGACGACTAACTTTATGTAATGCTGATGGGGTGAAATGTGATGGTACAACTTTGGTTGAGTAAAATGTAATATAGTGGTCATAGGGGCCATTAGTGTTATATTTTATTTACGGGTTGTACAGGGAAAATTTAGGCTAATATAGCATTTTTTGTGTGGCTATATTTAGGAAGTGCCTGGAGAGTGAGGCGTCAGGCTGCAAAGCGAAACGACGACTAACTTTATGTAATGCTGATAAGGGTAAAATGTGATGGTACAACCTTGGTTGAGTAAAATGTAATATAGTGGTCATAGGGGCCATTAGTGTTATATTTTATTTACGGGTTGTGCAGGGAAAATTTAGGCTAATATAGCATTTTTTGTGTGGCTATATTTAGGAAGTGCCTGGAGAGTGAGGGGTCAGGCTGCAAAGCGAAACGACGACTAACTTTATGTAATGCTGATAAGGGTGAAATGTGATGGTACAACTTTGGTTGAGTAAAATGTAATATAGTGGTCATAGGGGCCATTAGTGTTATATTTTATTTACGGGTTGTACAGGGAAAATTTAGGCTAAAATATGATATATTATTTTGGGGCTAATGATGGAAATATAGTAGAAGTGAAATTTAAGTTAAAAATATATTTAGTAAAAGGTGTGTGTCGCCTTGAGTTTTTATGGCCTTTGAGAGGGTGTAATGGATTTTGTGCTTCTTTATTTTGGGTCAAAAATGCTAAAATTGAGTGCAATTTATGGGGGGTTTTGACCCATATTTTAAGCGGTGGAGGTGAAATGTCTAAGATTTTTAGACTGAAATATGTCAATTTGGGGGAAGTGCACGGAAAAAAAAATGAGAAAATGGAAGAGGCTGGAAAAAGTTAAAAATAAATGATTAGGCTAAAATATGATATATTATTTTGGGGCTAATGATGGAAATATAGTAGAAGTGAAATTTAAGTTAAAAATATATTTAGTAAAAGGTGTGTGTCGCCTTGAGTTTTTATGGCCTTTGAGAGGGTGTAATGGATTTTGTGCTTCTTTATTTTGGGTCAAAAAATGCTAAAATTGAGTGCAATTTATGGGGGGTTTTGACCCATATTTTAAGCGGTGGAGGTGAAATGTCTAAGATTTTTAGACTGAAATATGTCAATTTGGGGGAAGTGCACGGAAAAAAAAATGAGAAAATGGAAGAGGCTGGAAAAAGTTAAAAATAAATGATTAGGCTAAAATATGATATATTATTTTGGGGCTAATGATGGAAATATAGTAGAAGTGAAATTTAAGCTGAAAATATATTTAGTAAAGGGTGTGTATCGCCTTGAGTTTTTATGGCCTTTGAGAGGGTGTAATGGATTTTGTGCTTCTTTATTTTGGGTCAAAAAATGCTAAAATTGAGTGCAATTTATGGGGGGTTTTGACCCATATTTTAAGCGGTGGAGGTGAAATGTCTAAGATTTTTAGACTGAAATATGTCAATTTGGGGGAAGTGCACGGAAAAAAAATGAGAAAATGGAAGAGGCTGGAAAAAGTTAAAAATAAATGATTAGGCTAAAATATGATATATTATTTTGGGGCTAATGATGGAAATATAGTAGAAGTGAAATTTAAGTTAAAAATATATTTAGTAAAAGGTGTGTGTCGCCTTGAGTTTTTATGGCCTTTGAGAGGGTGTAATGGATTTTGTGCTTCTTTATTTTGGGTCAAAAATGCTAAAAYTGAGTGCAATTTATGGGGGGTTTTGACCCATATTTTAAGCGGTGGAGGTGAAATGTCTAAGATTTTYAGACTGAAATATGTCAATTTGGGGGAAGTGCACGGAAAAAAAAATGAGAAAATGGAAGAGGCTGGAAAAAGTTAAAAATAAATGATTAGGCTAAAATATGATATATTATTTTGGGGCTAATGATGGAAATATAGTAGAAGTGAAATTTAAGTTAAAAATATATTTAGTAAAAGGTGTGTGTCGCCTTGAGTTTTTATGGCCTTTGAGAGGGTGTAATGGATTTTGTGCTTCTTTATTTTGGGTCAAAAATGCTAAAATTGAGTGCAATTTATGGGGGGTTTTGACCCATATTTTAAGCGGTGGAGGTGAAATGTCTAAGATTTTTAGACTGAAATATGTCAATTTGGGGGAAGTGCACGGAAAAAAAATGAGAAAATGGAAGAGGCTGGAAAAAAAGCTAAAAAATAAATGATTAGGCTAAAATGATTTTGGGATTAATGGTAGAAATATAGGAGTGAAATTTAAGCTGAAAATATATTTAGTAAAGGGTGTGTATCGCCTTGAGTTTTTATGGCCTTTGAGAGGGTGTAATGGATTTTGTGCTTATTTATTTTAGGCCAAAAAAAATGCTAAAAACTGAGTGCAACTTATGGGGGTTTTAATTTATATTTTAAGTGGGGGAAGGTGAGATGTCTAAGATCCCTAAACAGAATATATCAAATTGGAGGAAGTGTGCTGGAAAAAATGAGGAAGTGGAAGAGGCTGGAAAAAAAAGCTAAAAAATAAATGATTAGGCTAAAATGATTTTGGGGTTAATGGTAGAAATATAGGAGTGAAATTTAAGCTGAAAATATATTTAGTAAAGGGTGTGTATCGCCTTGAGTTTTTATGGCCTTTGAGAGGGTGTAATGGATTTTGTGCTTATTTATTTTAGGCCAAAAAAAAATGCTAAAAACTGAGTGCAACTTATGGGGGTTTTAATTTATATTTTAAGTGGGGGAAGGTGAGATGTCTAAGATCCCTAAACAGAATATATCAAATTGGAGGAAGTGTGCTGGAAAAAATGAGGAAGTGGAAGAGGCTGGAAAAAAAAGCTAAAAAATAAATGATTAGGCTAAAATGATTTTGGGATTAATGGTAGAAATATAGGAGTGAAATTTAAGCTGAAAATATATTTAGTAAAGGGTGTGTATCGCCTTGAGTTTTTATGGCCTTTGAGAGGGTGTAATGGATTTTGTGCTTATTTATTTTAGGCCAAAAAAAAATGCTAAAAACTGAGTGCAACTTATGGGGGTTTTAATTTATATTTTAAGTGGGGGAAGGTGAGATGTCTAAGATCCCTAAACAGAATATATCAAATTGGAGGAAGTGTGCTGGAAAAAATGAGGAAGTGGAAGAGGCTGGAAAAAAAAAGCTAAAAATAAATGATTAGGCTAAAATGATTTTGGGATTAATGGTAGAAATATAGGAGTGAAATTTAAGCTGAAAATATATTTAGTAAAGGGTGTGTATCGCCTTGAGTTTTTATGGCCTTTGAGAGGGTGTAATGGATTTTGTGCTTATTTATTTTAGGCCAAAAAAAAATGCTAAAAACTGAGTGCAACTTATGGGGGTTTTAATTTATATTTTAAGTGGGGGAAGGTGAGATGTCTAAGATCCCTAAACAGAATATATCAAATTGGAGGAAGTGTGCTGGAAAAAATGAGGAAGTGGAAGAGGCTGGAAAAAAAAAGCTAAAAAATAAATGATTAGGCTAAAATGATTTTGGGATTAATGGTAGAAATATAGGAGTGAAATTTAAGCTGAAAATATATTTAGTAAAGGGTGTGTATCGCCTTGAGTTTTTATGGCCTTTGAGAGGGTGTAATGGATTTTGTGCTTATTTATTTTAGGCCAAAAAAAAATGCTAAAAACTGAGTGCAACTTATGGGGGTTTTAATTTATATTTTAAGTGGGGGAAGGTGAGGTGTCTAAGATCCCTAAACAGAATATATCAAATTGGAGGAAGTGTGCTGGAAAAAATGAGGAAGTGGAAGAGGCTGGAAAAAAAAAGCTAAAAAATAAATGATTAGGCTAAAATGATTTTGGGATTAATGGTAGAAATATAGGAGTGAAATTTAAGCTGAAAATATATTTAGTGAAGGGTGTGTATCGCCTTGAGTTTTTATGGCCTTTGAGGGGGTGTAATGGATTTTGTGCTTATTTATTTTAGGCCAAAAAAATGCTAAAAACTGAGTGCAACTTATGGGGGTTTTAATTTATATTTTAAGTGGGGGAAGGTGAGATGTCTAAGATCCCTAAACAGAATATATCAAATTGGAGGAAGTGTGCTGGAAAAAATGAGGAAGTGGAAGAGGCTGGAAAAAAAAGCTAAAAAATAAATGATTAGGCTAAAATGATTTTGGGATTAATGGTAGAAATATAGGAGTGAAATTTAAGCTGAAAATATATTTAGTAAAGGGTGTGTATCGCCTTGAGTTTTTATGGCCTTTGAGAGGGTGTAATGGATTTTGTGCTTATTTATTTTAGGCCAAAAAAAATGCTAAAAACTGAGTGCAACTTATGGGGGGTAATATAAATATTATATACACAGACAATATTTTAACAGAATTCTGGCCCTGGGCGTCGGAGGGGGGAGTGAAAGTCTTTCTTGTTTGATGATATTTGGAGGTTACTGGTGGGAGATGTTTCTCCACTTTTCGACTTACAAGGTCGGTGTTTTGCTTAAACTACAGCAGTATCATTTTATTAATTTATTTTCTAGTATGCCAATAGACGGGAATATAACTAGAAATAGTGTGAAGTATAGTAGGGAGGCAGTCTGTCCAATTTCAATAAATGGTGTTTCGACTGGTTGTCCTCCAATTCATGTGAGAATGAGTGTGTTAGTAATAAATAATCAAAAGAATATTTGGGTTATTGGTCGGAACATAAGGCTACGGTGAAGTGATGTGTGTAGAGCATATGGTAAAATTAGGATTAAGATGGAAGCTAAAAGTGCTATTACACCTCCAAGTTTATTTGGAATTGACCGTAAGATAGCATAAGCAAATAAGAAGTATCATTCTGGTTGAATATGTGGTGGGGTAATTAGTGGGTTGGCTGGGGAGAAGTTTTCTGGGTCATTAAATACATTTGGTGATAAAAGTGATAGATTAATAAGAATAAGTAGTATGATTAGAAATCCCAATAAATCTTTGTAAGAGAAGTACGAGTGAAATTGGATTTTGTCATAATTAGTGTTAAGGCCCGTAGGATTGTTGGACCCTGTTTCGTGCAAAAATAGTAGGTGAACAATGCTAACTCCTGCAATAATAAAAGGTAAGATAAAATGGATGGCAAAAAATCGGGTGAGGGTAGCTTTATCTACTGAGAATCCTCCTCAAATTCACTGTACTAGTATATTGCCTAAGTATGGTACTGCGGACAACAGGTTGGTAATAACTGTTGCTCCTCAGAAAGATATTTGTCCTCATGGTAGTACATACCCAACAAATGCTGTTGCTATTACTAAGAGTAGAAGAATAACTCCAATGTTTCAGGTCTCTTTAAACATAAAGGAGCCATAGTAGATGCCGCGTCCAATGTGTATATATAAGCAAATAAAAAACAGTGAGGCTCCATTTGCATGGATACTTCGTATTATTCAGCCATAGTTAACATCTCGACAGATGTGGGCTACTGATGAGAATGCTAATGTTGTATCTGCAGTATAATGTATTGCAAGAAATAGGCCTGTAAGGATCTGCGAAATAAGACATACTCCGAGAAGTGATCCAAAGTTTCAGACATAGGACAAGTTTAATGGTGTTGGCAGGTCGATAAACGAGTTATTAATAGTTTTTAGTAGCGGGTGTATTTTACGTAAAGTGTGGGTCATTTTCTTATAGTTGAATACAACGGTGATTTTTCAGATCACAGGTCTCAGAGTGGTCTGGGTAAGAATTATGATTTATATAAGTTTTTTAGCTATGGTTGGTTTAGTGGTTGGGTTAATTGCAGTTTCTGTGAATCCCTCTCCCTACTATGCAGCTTTTGGGTTAGTATTAAGTGGAGTTTGTGGGTGTTGATTATTAGCTGATTTAGGAGTTTCTTTTTTGTCTTTAGTGCTTTTATTAGTTTATTTGGGTGGAATATTAGTTGTGTTTGCTTATTCAACATGTTTAGCTGCTGAGACGTATCCAGAAGCGTGAGGGAGCTGATCCGTTTTAATAAGTGTTATGATATATATAATTGGGGTAGTAGTTTGTTATTTATTTATGGGTGGTTCATTTTGGTTTAGTTCAATGTTTTCTGAAATTAATAATGAGTTGAATATAATTGTTGGTGATTGTAGTGGAGTTAGTTATATATATATTACTGGGGTTTTATTCTTAGTTATTTCTGGTTTGGTTCTTTTTTTAACTTTATTTGTAGTCTTAGAAGTTACTCGTGGGGTATCTAGTGGGTCTTTACGTGCTGTAAGATAAGGCAATTGTCAGAAGTACCGAGGAGATAAGAAATGTTGATATATAGATTTTAATTAGTCCTGTTTGTACAGTTGTTGTGGTTTTGATAGCTGGCAGTTGTTGGTTAAAAATTCCATAAGGGCCTGAGTGTTCATATCATGACATGTCAGTAAGTATTGTTGACAGGTTCTGTCCTGTTAATATCTTAAACTTGGGGGGGAGGCGGTGGGCAGTAATTGGGAAAAATGCAAGTAGGTTTGAGAAAGTGTGTGATTTAGTTTTAATTGGTATGGTGGTAGTAAATTTTATTAAATCTATAGCTAAAATTAGGCCATAAATAGAAATGAGTGTGGCTAAAGTTTTAGTTGTAGGTGATATTGTCATGATTTGTGGTTTTATTGGGTTTATATTTAACGAGATTAGTAAGCCTGCTAGAATACTTCCTCAGGCTAACCGTTTAATTGGGTTAGTTATATATTTATTATTCTCGGCAATTTGTGTGTGTATTATTAGTCGGGGGGTGCTTATAGAGGTATAAAATATAATTCGTAAACTGTATATGGCTGTGAAGGATGTTGCAACTAAAGTTAATATTAGGGACCATGAGTTGAGGTTTGAGGTATTTATTGCTTCAATGATTGTGTCTTTAGAAAAAAACCCAGATAAGAATGGGGTGCCGGCTAGGGCTAGGCTACCAATTGTAAGACAGGTTGTAGTAAGCGGGAGTGCGTTTTGTATTCCCCCCATCTTTCGAATGTCTTGTTCATTTTGAAGGTTGTGAATAATGGTTCCGGAGCATAAAAATAATATTGCTTTAAAGAAAGCGTGAGTGCAGATATGTAGGAATGCTAGTTGTGGTTGGTTAAGTCCAATTGTGACTATTATGAGGCCTAGTTGACTAGATGTGGAAAAGGCAATAATTTTTTTAATATCATTTTGTGTTAGGGCACACATAGCAGTGAATAATGTGGTTAATGCTCCTAAGCATAGGCATATTGTTATTGCTTGTTGGTTTTGTTGCAGTAATGGGTGAAACCGAATTAAGAGGAAGATGCCTGCAACAACCATAGTGCTTGAGTGTAGTAAGGCTGAAACTGGGGTTGGGCCTTCTATGGCTGCTGGTAATCATGGGTGTAACCCAAATTGTGCGGATTTTCCTGCTGCTGCTATAATAAGGCCCAGTAGTGGGACTACACTTTCATTTATGTTTAAAATAAATATTTGTTGTATTTCTCATGAATTAATATTGATTGAAAATCAAGCGATTGAGATAATTAATCCAATATCCCCAATACGGTTATAGAGAATTGCTTGTATTGCGGCTGAGTTAGCTTCTGTTCGGGCATATCATCATCCGATCAGTAGAAATGACATAATTCCCACGCCTTCCCAGCCGATGAAGAGTTGAAATAAGTTATTAGCAGTTACAAGTGTTATTATAGTAATTAAAAAAAGTAGTAGATACTTAAAGAATCGGTTTATAAACGGGTCTTCATGCATGTACCAAATAGTAAACTCTAAGATTGCTCATGTAACAAACAGGGCAACTGGTAGAAAGATAATTGAGTAGTGGTCTATTTTAATAGATGAAGAAATATTAAAATTATAAATTGTTAAAAAATTAAAGTTGATAATTGATGATTCTATTCCTTTATTAATAAAAATTATAAGTGGAAGTAGACTTATTATAAATGATATTTTGACAGATGTTTTAACGAACATATGTCAGTTGTATTTTGAAGTATGAACCGTTAATGGGGCAATTAAAAGAACTATTGATATAATGATAGAAGAGTTAAAAATTAGGGCTAGGTTTATAACTTTTACTCAGAGTTGCATTGAGATTACGGGCTTCTAAGGCCCGTGGATTTCTATTATCCTTTAAAAGTGAGTAAGCCGTGGGGTTATCCTCGGATATAGAAGGTTAGCAATCTCTATTAACTCATACTCGGTATGCAGAAAGGATTAAGTTTTCGTTGTTAGAATCACAATCTAAGGTTTTAGTTAAACTATGCAGACAGGTAAAGGAGCCAGAGATAATCTCTGGTTTTAGCATTAATAGAAGGATAGGTAAGAGATGTATGGTGAGTAGATAGTGTTCTCGGGATAGAGTGGGGGAGATAAGTTTTATGTGATTTGGGAGTTGGCCTTGTTGTGATGTAAGAAATATATGGAGAGTATATGTAGCGGTAATGAGCATGCCCAGGCCTGTCATGATAATAGTTCAAACAGATCAGTTAAATAGGGACATTAGAATTATTAATTCACCTCATAGGTTTATAGTTGGAGGTAGGGCCATGTTGGTTAAGCTTGTAATTAATCACCAGGTTGTTATTAGTGGCAGTATAATTTGTAGTCCTCGAGCAAGTAGTATTGTTCGACTATTAGTACGTTCATAAGTTGTATTGGCTAAGCAGAACAAAGCTGAAGAGGTAAGTCCGTGCGAGATTATCAAAATGATGGCGCCTGAAAGGCTTCATGGCGTTTGGATAAGGGCTGCAGCTACAACTAATCCCATGTGGCTAATTGAGGAGTAGGCAATTAGGGATTTTAGGTCAGTTTGTCGAATACATACAAGCCCTGTTATTAAGATGCCTCATATTGATAAAATAATAAATGGGTATGAAAGTTCAATTAGAGGTGTAAATATAATTGAAATTCGGATAATTCCATATCCGCCTAGTTTTAGGAGAATGGCGGCTAAAATTATAGAACCGGCTACTGGTGCCTCTACATGTGCTTTTGGCAATCAGAGGTGTATTCCATATAATGGTATTTTAACTATAAATGCTATTAAGCAGCCAAATCATAAAAGTTTACTTGTGGGGGTTAGAAGAAATAACTCTTTGGACAAAGGCAGGGTAGTTATTGAAAGTGTGCCTGTTTGGTAAGAGAGAAATAAAAGGGCAACCAAAAGTGGAAGCGAGCCTATTAGGGTATAAAATAGAAAGTATGTTCCGGCATTAAGTCGTTCGGTTTGATTACCCCATCGTGTAATAATAATTAATGTTGGGATTAGGGTAGATTCAAAGGTAATATAAAATAAGATTAGTTCTGTTGATGAAAAGGCTATAATTAGTGAAATTTGCAAAAAAGTAAGGGTTGAGAGGTATATTCGTTGACGGTTTGTTGGATTTTTTTTCAAGTGGCCTTGACTGGCTAAAATTATGAGCGGTAATAGTCAGCATGTTAAGACAAGGAGTGGGGATGAAATATAGTCAAGGCTAAAATACTTGTTTGCTAGCATTGTTAACTCTGTTGGAAGTAGTAGGAGATTAAAGCTTATAATTGCAATAAGTAGGCTATTGGAAGTAGTGTTTTGTCATATCCATTTTTTGGGTACAAATCAAATTATTGGGATTAATAGAGCTGTGGGAATTAAAATTTTTAGTATTGTAACAGGTTAAGGCTTTTCAGGTGATCTGTACCGTGTGTGCGTGCAGTTGCAACTATTAGTGCCAGTCCGGTGCTAGCTCCGCAGGCGGAGAAGGTTAAAAGAAATATGGGTAGAGGAAAATATAATAAAATGTTTAGTTGTTTTGCTCATAGCGTGATTGATAAAAATAGGGCTAGTATTATTCCTTCTAGGCATAGTAGGGCGGATAGAAGGTGTATTCGATTAAGAATAAATCCTAGAATGCTTAGAAGAAATGTTGAGTATGGTATAAATATCGTTTGTGACATAAAGTATTTTTGGGTTGAAACCAAAATTAATTGAGTCGAAATCAATTGTCTTTTAGACTAAATACTTATTCCGCTCACTCAAGGCCTCCTTGAGCTCATTCATATATAAGCCCCAGGGTTAATAAAGTTAAGATAGTGATAGACCATATTAGAGTGGTTGTGGTAAGTATTTGTGTTGCTCATGGTGTTGGTAGAAGTAGGGCAATCTCTAAATCAAATAAAAGAAATAGGATAGCAATTAGGAAAAATCGAATAGAGAACGGCAAGCGTGCTGATCCTAGAGGATCAAATCCACATTCGTATGGGGAAAGTTTTTCAGTATCCGGGCTATTTACAGGCAATCAGAAGGCGATTGTAGTTAGTAAAGTTGATAAAATAACAGATATAATCAGCATTACTATGATAGAGTTCATTGCTTCTTCTTAGGTTAGCTAAGATCAAATAATTGGAAGTCATTTATATTTTATACTAAAGAAGCAGGATCCTCATCAATAGATTGATACGTAAAGGAAAAGTCAGACTACATCTACAAAGTGTCAATATCAAGCTGCAGCTTCGAAACCAAAATGGTGATTTGAGGTGAAATGAAAATTAATTTGTCGGAGTAAGCATACTAGTAAGAATAATGATCCAATGATTACATGAAGTCCGTGGAATCCAGTAGCAACAAAGAAAGTTGAGCCATATACTCCGTCTGAAATTGCAAATGGAGCCTCATAGTATTCTATGACTTGAAGTAAAGTAAAGTAAAATCCTAGGAGGACTGTTAGTAGTAGTGACTGTGTGGCCTCTTTGTAGTTTCCTTCTATGATGCTGTGGTGTGTTCATGTAACTGTTACCCCAGAGGCAAGTAATACTGCGGTATTTAGGAGTGGGACTTCAAATGGGTCAAGTGGAACAATTCCTGTTGGAGGTCAGTTTTCCCCTACTTCAGGGGTAGGAGCAAGGCTAGAGTTATAAAATGCTCAAAAGAAGCCAAAGAAAAATATAACTTCAGATGTGATAAAGAGGATTATGCCATATCGGAGTCCGTTTTGGACTGGGGTGGTGTGGTGTCCTTGAAAGGTGCTTTCTCGTACAATGTCGCGTCATCACTGAATTATTGTTAAAATTATAATAACTAGTCCTAGGTTCATTAATGATGTGTGTCCAAAGTGAAATCATACTGCTAAGCCTGATGTTAAAAGTAAGGCTGCAATAGCTCCGGTAATAGGCCACGGACTTGGGTTGACTATATGAAAAGCATGCGCTTGGTGTGTCATTAAGTGTTTTCTTGTAAATATAGGCTTAATAAAAGTACGAAAACATATGCTTGAATTATTGCGACGGCAATTTCCAAGATTGTAAGCAGGAGTAAGACTAATATAGTTAGTGCGGCAGCTGCTGGTAAAATTGATAAAATGATGAGGGTTGCGGCAGAAATAAGGTGTATTAATAGGTGGCCTGCTGTTAGGTTTGCTGTTAGTCGAACCCCTAGGGCTAATGGTCGAATAAGTAGACTAATGGTTTCAATTGTAATAAGTGCTGGGATCAATAGAGTTGGGGTTCCTTCTGGTAATAAGTGTCCTAGGGCTTCGGTTGTTTTATTTTTAAGGCCTATAATAACTGTGGCCAATCATAGTGGAACGGCTAAGCCTAGGTTTATTGAAAGTTGAGTTGTTGGGGTAAATGTGTACGGAAGTAAGCCTAAGAGATTGACGGATATTAGAAGTAATAGTAGTGATATCATTAGGGTGGCTCATTTGTTGCTCTTGGTGGTTAATGGGAGTAAGAGTTGTTTAATAAAAGCATATATAAATCAAATTTGTAGTGTATTGAAGCGATTCCCCACTCAGTACGGTGTTTTGGGTGAAATAAGGAGTATGGGGAATATTAATGAAATAAAAATTAAGGGTATGTACAGTAGAATTGGGCTTATAAATTGATCAAAGAGACTTAGATTCATGGTCAGTTTCATGATTTTAAAAAATATTGATTAGTCTTGGTTAGTGAATTATTTAGTATTTTAAGACTATTTGATTTAGATATAACTATTAGGTAAATTAATCATGATATTATAAGGATTAAAAACCATGGGTGTGGGTTGAGTTGTGGCATGTCATTAAGGGTAATTGCAGCTACCGATTACAGCTTAAAAGGCTGTCGCTTACGTGAAAGCTTCTAAATGAGATTTCTAGTATTGATGAGGATCAGTTTTGAAAGTGTGTTAGTGGGGTTGCTTCTAAAACAATTGGTATAAAGCTGTGATTTGCCCCGCAAATTTCGGAGCATTGTCCGTAAAAGACGCCTGGGCGAGATGAAGTAAATGTTGTTTGATTTAATCGACCGGGGATGGCATCAGTTTTGATACCCATTGATGGTACGGCTCATGAGTGAAGTACGTCTTCTGCGGAAATAAGTATTCGGATAGGTGATTCTATTGGTACAATCATTCGGTTATCCACCTCCAACAGTCGAAATTGGCCGGGTAATAAGTCCTGTGTTGGTGTTATGTACGAGTCAAATATAAGTTTATCATAATTTGTAAATTCGTAGCTTCAGTATCACTGATGTCCAATTGCTTTAACTGTGAGATGTGGGTTATTAATTTCATCCATTAAGTACAAAATTCGTAGTGATGGTAAGGCAATTACAATCAGAATAACTGCTGGTATAATTGTTCATACTATTTCAATTTCTTGGGCGTCTAGAGCATTGGTATTGGTAAGTTTTGTTGTTAATATAGATGAAATAATGTAAAGTACTAAAGTACTAATTAAAAAGACTGTTATTAAGGCGTGGTCATGAAAGTATAGTAATTCTTCTATAATTGGAGAGGCTGCGTCTTGGAAGCCAAGTTGAGATGGGTGTGCCATATAAGATGTGCTAGGTTAGTTAACGACTAGGTCTTGACAAGGCCTTATAATATTTTTACTAACATCTTAAGGGAGTGACAGAGTGGTTATGTGATTAACTTGAAATTAGAGTAAGGGGGTTCAATTCCTTCCTCCCTGGTGTGATACTGTGTTTGAACATAAGAGGGTTCTTCAAAGGTGTGATATGGTGGCGGGCATCCATAAATTCACTCTACGTTTGTGTGAGTAAATTCTATAATAACCTCTCGTTTTGATGTAAAGGCCTCCCAAATAATAAATACTATAAGGATGACTGCTACGAGTGAAATTAGTGATCCGATTGAGGATACAGAATTTCACAGGGTGTAGGCGTCAGGGTAATCTGAATAGCGTCGAGGTATACCAGCTAACCCGAGGAAATGTTGAGGGAAGAAGGTTAAGTTTACACCTAAAAACATAATGGCAAAGTGAACTTTGCATCATGTTGGGTGTAGGTTATATCCCGAAAATAGTGGGAATCAATGTACAAATCCGCCCATGATGGCAAATACTGCTCCTATTGATAGGACATAGTGGAAGTGTGCTACTACATAGTATGTGTCGTGTAATACAATGTCTAAGGATGAGTTAGCAAGTACAATTCCTGTTAGGCCTCCAACAGTGAAAAGGAAAATAAAGCCTAAAGCTCATAGTATGGCTGTGTCTCATTTGATCACTCCGCCGTGCATTGTAGCTAATCAACTAAATACTTTTACACCAGTTGGGATTGCAATAATTATTGTTGCTGATGTAAAGTATGCTCGTGTATCTACATTTAGGTCAACTGTGAATATGTGGTGAGCTCAAACAATAAAGCCCAGGAGACCAATAGATATTATTGCTCATACTATTCCTATATACCCAAAGGGTTCTTTCTTAGTAGAATAATAGGTTACAATATGTGAAATTATTCCGAAGCCTGGTAAAATTAGGATATAAACTTCTGGGTGACCAAAAAATCAGAATAGGTGTTGATATAGGACAGGGTCTCCGCCTCCTGCCGGGTCGAAGAATGTGGTGTTTAAGTTCCGGTCTGTTAGCAATATTGTAATTCCTGCTGCCAGGACTGGCAGAGATAGTAGTAAGAGAATAGCAGTAATTATTACTGATCAAACAAATAGTGGTGTTTGGTATTGTGTCATAGATGGTGGTTTTATATTTAAAGAGGTTGTAATGAAGTTAATTGCACCAAGGATTGAAGACACGCCAGCCAAGTGAAGAGAAAAGATGGTAAGATCTACCGAGGCTCCTGCATGAGCTAAGTTTCCGGCAAGGGGGGGATAGACTGTTCAGCCGGTCCCTGCACCGGCTTCTACCCCAGAAGATGCAAGTAATAGTAGTAGTGAAGGCGGTAACAGTCAGAAGCTTATATTATTTATTCGTGGAAAGGCTATGTCAGGAGCACCAATTATTAATGGTAGAAGTCAATTGCCAAATCCGCCGATTATAATAGGTATAACCATAAAAAAAATTATTACAAAGGCGTGTGCGGTGACGATAACATTATAAATTTGGTCATCACCCAGAAGGGCTCCGGGCTGACTGAGTTCTGTTCGAATTAGAAGACTAAGGGCTGTGCCAATTATGCCGGCTCAGGCACCAAAAATTAAGTAGAGGGTGCCAATATCTTTGTGATTAGTTGAAAACAATCATCGGGTAATTATCACTGGTAAGGTGGCTGAGTTAAGCGTCGAGTTGTAGCCTCGGTAACAAAGGTCAAATCCTTTCCTTGCTAGGCCCGGTAATGTATTAGCATGTAAGATTGCAAGTCTTATAGTGAGGCGTAGATCCTCCGGGGCTTCTCCCGCTTTTTTCCCCCCCCACAAAAGCGGGAGAAGTAGATCAGAGCCGTATATGGTATTTAGTTGTTAACTAAAAGGTTGTAGGATAAAAGCCTGCTGGTCTAGTTAAGGTCTTAGCTTAATTAAAGTGTCTGGGTTGCATTCAGGGGATGTGGGGTAGAGTCTTACAGGTCTTGTCAAAGATTAGAAGGTCTACTTCTTCTTAGGGCTTTGAAGGTCCTTGGTCTAATTATCCTAAATCTTTATAAACCAATGGCTGGTACTAGTGGAATGAGTAAAACTGATAAAATAATTATTGTTGATGAAATTTGGTTTTGTTTTGTTTTAAGTCGTCATATGGGTTTAGAGTTTATTGGTGTTGGAGGGGTAGTGAGTGAGGTTGTATATGATAGGCGCAGATAAAAAAATAAGCTCAATAGTGTTGAAACTGCTATAATAGTAGCTAGTAAAATCATGTTATGTTTGATTACTTCTTCCAGAATTAGTCATTTTGGAATAAATCCTGATATTGGTGGTAAGCCTCCTAATGATAGTAGAATAACTATTATTAGTGAGGTAAGTGAGATGTTTTTAATTCATGAGGTGGCCATTTTATTAATATTAGTTGATGATAAATAAATTATTATTAAGAATAGTGACAGTGTAATTAATATATATATAAATAGGGCTAGTATAGTCAGGTATGTGGAGTGTGGGAGAATAATCATTATTCAGCCTAGGTGAGCGGTGGATGAATAAGCTAAGATTTTTCGCAACTGTGGTTGATTTAGGCCTCCTCACCCACCTACAACAATAGATAGTGTGCCTAAGAATATTAGTAAGGTGGGGTTAAGGTTTGGTCCTGCTTGTAATAACAATATTATTGGGGCGATTTTTTGTCAAGTTGATAAGATGAGACAAGTTATTAGATCCATAGCTTGTATAATGTCTGGCAATCAGAGGTGGAATGGAGAGACTGCTAGTTTAATTATTAGGGCTACAGTTACTATTAATATTGGAACATTTTCTTGTATGGTGATAACTCATTCTCCGGTGTGTCAGGCATTTAGTGTTGTTGCGAAAAGAAGTATGGCGGAGGCTCCTGCCTGCATTAAAAAATATTTGGTTGCCGCTTCGATTGCTCGTGGGTGATGTATTTTTGACATTAGGGGGATAATTGCTAGTATATTAAGTTCGAGTCCTATTCAGGCTAGAAATCAGTTGGTACTTATGGAAGTGATAATAGTTCCGGCAGACACCCCTGATAGAAGAACTGAGGCAGTGTACGGATTCATTAGTAAAAGATGAGGTAATCAACATTTTTGGGGTATGAACCCAAAAGCTTTATTTAGCTTATTTTACTAAAAAGTGGTGTATGTGGACGCACTTAGAGTTTTGGTCTCTAGAGGGCGGGTTCAAGTCCTGTTTTTTTAGGAGAGGAGATGAGAGGGTTTGAACCTCTATTATTACCCTATCAAGGTAAACCTTATCTTTCAGGCACATGTCCTAGGGAAGTGTTGGTAAACTGGAGGTTGAAATTGGAAGGGACAAGTGTAGTATAGTTATTGAAATTGTAAGTGGAAGAAAATTTTTTCACACCAAGTGTATGAGTTGGTCATATCGAAACCGGGGGTATGAGGCACGAACCCATAGAAACAGAATAGTTAAGGCGGATATTTTAATAACGAGGTTGAGGGTTGATAGTTCTGGTTGTATGTGGTGTATTGTTGTACCTAAAAATAGAACTGTTGAAATGGCATTTATTATAATAATGTTTGCATACTCTGCTAAGAAGAACAGGGCGAATGGTCCTCCTGTATATTCTACATTAAAGCCTGATACTAATTCAGATTCTCCTTCAGTTAGATCGAATGGTGCTCGATTTGTTTCAGCTAAGGTTGAGATAAATCATATGCCTGCTAAGGGTCAGGTTGGGAAAATAAATCATAGGTTTTCTTGTGTAACATTAAAATTAAACAATATGAAGCCGCCAGCCATTAAAATGAGACATAGAACAATTAGAGCTAGTGAAACTTCGTATGAAATTGTTTGAGCTACTGCTCGTAGTGCGCCAATTAGTGCATATTTTGAGTTCGAAGCCCAGCCTGAGCCTAAAATTGAGTAGACGGTTAAGCTAGATATTGCTAAGATAAAGAGAATTCCGAGGTTGAGGTTAGATAGGGTATTTGGGAGAGGAATTGGTGTTCAAATAAACATTGAAATGGTAAAGGCTATTGCTGGTGTAAATAAGAATATTACTTGTGATGATGTTGATGGTCGTATGGGTTCTTTAGTGAATAATTTGAGACCGTCTGCGATTGGTTGAAGTAGGCCAACGGGGCCTACAATATTTGGGCCTTTGCGAAGTTGTATATAGCTCATTACTTTTCGTTCTAGAAGTGTTAGGAGTGCTACTGCGAGTAGAATAGGAATTATATAAAGTAGTGGGTTAATCAATGTTTTTAGTATTATATTAATGGTTGGGGGAGAGATTTGAACTCTCGACGATAAGGGCTTAGGCCTTTTGCAATTGCCGTGCTCTGCCACCCCAAAAAGCCATATAGACTTTTGTCCTCCTTTACTTCTTTATTTGTATGCAGAAATTTTGATAAGGCTTAAATTGTTTATTGGCCTAAATTTTTCGGTCCTTTCGTACTAGAAAAGTTAGGTTATAGATAGAAACTGACCTGGATTACTCCGGTCTGAACTCAGATCACGTAGGACTTTAATCGTTGAACAAACGAACCTTTAATGGCTGTTGCACTATTTGGGTGTCCTGATCCAACATCGAGGTCGTAAACCTGCTCGTTAATATGGACTTTTTGAGCGGATTGCGCTGTTATCCCTGGGGTAACTTGGTTCGTTGATCAATTGTTGGGTCAATATACTAATGTTAGTTGTTTGAAGTGTCTTTCTTTGTAATTATCGTAAGGGTTGTGTTATGCCTCATGGTCGCCCCAACCTAAAACTGGTTATTAAATATATATATAACTATTAATTAGAGTTTAAAGCTCCGCAGGGTCTTCTCGTCTTATATTTTTATCCCCGCTTCTGCACGGGGAAATCAATTTCATTGACTGGACTAGGGAGACAGTAAGGCTTTCGTCTAGCCGTTCATACTGGTCTTTATTTAGAAGACAAATGATTACGCTACCTTTGCACGGTCATAATACCGCGGCCATTAAAACTAGTCATTGGGCAGGCAGGACCTTTTATATTTATATTTCAAAAGGCGATGTTTTTGGTAAACAGGCGAAGCCTGTGTTTGCCGAGTTCCTTTCTAGACCTAAAATCTTTCTTTAATACTCCTGTGTTGGGTTAATGATTTTATTATTATGTCTTGTTTTAAAAAATATTTTCATTAATTATCAGTGATTGGTTCGTTCTGATGTATACTTGTATCGTAGAGAATAAATTCTTATTACTAATTCTAGTAGTAGTTCATCTATAAGTAGATTAGCTTGATTGTTTTGTTGAGTTAGGATTATTTAGTGAAATAATTGATGTTTTTTGAGTTAAGCTTTAACGCTATTATTTGATGGCTGCTTTTGGGCCTACTGGGCTCAGTTTCTTAAAAATAGTCGTAAGTCATTTATTGGGGTTGTTTCCCTTATTAACTGGGCTGAAACTCAGTTGATTAATACAAAAAGGTAAATTTTCCTTTGTGGTAGTAGTGTTTTTGTACGAACTAAAATTCTTTCTCAAGCAACCAGCTATATTCAAGCTCGTTAGGTTTTTTGCCTCTACCATAAGGTCTCTCCGTCCTTTTGCTACAGGAGGGGTTTCGGTAAATAAATACTGCCTTATGGTAGCTCGTTTGATTTCGGGGTGTCTTGCTAAATTCTTTTTGTAAGGTTAGACTTGCTAGACCATGATGCAAAAGGTAAAGGCGCTATTCCTTGCTTTATAATATTTTTATGTTTATTTTATTTCTATTTCATTTTTCCTTTACAGTACTTAATTTATTGCGCTAAAAGGTTTTCTGTCGCCCATACTATCATAAGTAAATGGTTTAGTTAGTTGTATTGGGGTATATGGTATATGCTAAAATGACAATTCAGAATAATCTATTATAGATATTTTTTTGGTGTAAGCAAAATGCTTTATTTAAGCTATATTCTGTCCAAGGCCACCTTCCGGTAGACTTACCATGTTACGACTTTCCTCTATTTAAGGTGTGATTATTATATGTTAATCTATTAATACTTAAGAGGGTGACGGGCGGTGTGTGCTCACCTTATTGCCGGTTTTAAAAGAACACTCTACTTTCTATTTACTTCTAAATCCTCCTTCGTAGCATATTTCATATGATATTTCGTATTTTTCTTTGAAGAAAATGTAGCCCATTTCTTTCCGACTCATTTGTTACACCTTGACCTGACTTTTTAATTTAAAATTATTAGGCCCGCTATTATTCTCTTTAAGGCGGGCTTGCGACGGTGGTATATAGACTAAAATTTACAAGAGGCGGTGAGGTTTATTGGGGGTTATCAATTACAGAACAGGCTCCTCTAGGTGGGTATAAGGTACCGTCAAGTCCTTTGAGTTTTAAGCTGTAGCTCGTAGTGCTCTGGCGGGCGGTGGGCCGAAGTTTATAGTCGGGCATAGTGGGGTATCTAATCCCAGTGTGTCCCCCGGCTTTAACAGATTCAAGTTGGTGGGGTGATTTGTGTTTTTGACCTTTTAAACGTATAACGGCCTTAAAGGCTCTTAAGTTCCTATAAAACCTTAAACTGTCCTTTGGGCCGCATATATTAATTTAAGTCTTTCGTGTAACCGCGGTGGCTGGCACGAGATTTACCAACTTTAAATACTATTACTAAATCAAGTTTTCACTTATGGTTTAATGTTAATTACTGCTGAGTTCCTGTGTAGGTGTGGCTAAGCGTGGTGTTTTGGGTGTGTATGCCTGATACCAGCTCCTTCATCACTAAGCGGGGATGTGGGGCTTACTCACTGGGGTGGTGAAACTTGCATGTATAATTATAGTTATAATTAATAAAAAGATTAGGACCAAATCTATTGCTAGTGAAATATAATATTTATTTTAGCATTTTCAGTGCTATGTTTTTATAAACTACACTTGC